TAATGGTAAATAAGAAGATTGTTTACGAAGAAAAACTAATAAAAATTCACATTCAGATACATAAGAATTGTATAGGAACCGAAATAGTCTTTTATTTTCTTTTGAAAAAACATAAATAGATTTCTTTGGAGTAATGAGAAAACTATTCCAATTATGATATTTATGAAGAAAGAATCGCAAGAAATGCAAAAGGGGAACATCTTGAATCCAGCATTGAAGGATTTGAACCAAGATTTCCATATGGATGGGATGGGGTATTAATATATCTGATACATAATTTGAATGTAATAATTTGTCCTCTAAAAAAGGAAAAATGGAATGAATAGAGCGTAAATTATGAGATTTTGGTATTTCTTTTTTTTCGAAATAAGATACTAATCGCAGCGAGAATGGAATTTCTACAAGAATTGCAAAACCTTCTGATATCACTTGAGAATAAAAATGGGAATAACAAAAATTGTTGTGGTGGTGACTAACGAATCGATTTTTGTTAGAATCATTAACCACGAAAAGAAAAAAATTCTGTTGATAGATTCGAATAATTAAACGTTTCACAAGCGCTAAACTGGATTTGCTGTCATAACCAAAAACTTCCGTAGGTTCGTAAAAAAGGGAACCTTTTAAACCACGATCATGAGCAAGTGCATAAATATACTCCTGAAAGAGAAGCGGATATAGGAGGGGTTGTTGCCTAGATCTACCCTTTTCTAAATATCCTTGTAATTTTTCCATTTAGTTACATTTCTACTTGAACTATAAGCAGGAAGATTTCTTAGGTTATCAAATAATACATAGTGCAATATGGTCAAAACAGGGTATCTATTATGTATATAGTAAGAAAAAAATATATACCCCCGGAAACGAGGAGTCCACTCAACAGATCTTTTTCCTCTCTTCTTCTATCCAACCGAGTGGTTTATCTTCGTTATAATTACAAGAGGGTCAAAAATCCTTTATTTTTGCAACCTAATCGCTCTTTTGATTTTGGAACAAATTTTTTTATCAGTATACTGTTTCTTCTACACATCTGTCTCCAATCGATAATATGGAATAGTTAGGATCTTTTTTTAAAGAAAAAGAATCGACGGTCCACTCACAAGAGAACCCCTTCCCCCACCAGGCACTAATTTATTTTTAACATCTAATTAGATCGGGTAATTATTCAAATTAAGAATATTAGCTCGTTGCTTTTTTTTACCAGAATTGGAACCAAGAGGTTCTATCCATTTATTCACTAGACCCAACTATAAATGTATGTTAATTTCTTTTGTCCTCTTCCACACAAATCAAAACAAAATTTTGTAATGATCCGATAAGGATAAACTCCAAATTCTATCTAAATTCTACTACTAAAAAAGAAGAATATACGAAATAAAAAATTCGATTTTTTTCTTATTATTACGACATGCTGTTTTTTCCATTCATCACCTTTCAGGATCAGTCGCGGTCTTATAGACTCTACCAATAGTCTGGACGAATTCGTTGCTTCATCCAAAAATGTGTAAAAGATCATAGTCGCACTTAAAAGCCGAGTACTCTACCGTTGAGTTAGCAACCCAAATAAATATGATATGTAGAGATGATCAAAAAAAATCAATTGAATTGCACTACACCACTCCATCAAAACATTGAACTAACAAGAAATCGAAAATAAATATTTGAAGGTCAATTTAAAAAACAACGGAATAGAAATATCAAAATTGACAGGCCGCTTTTTTCGTTAAGAAAACGCGTCTTGTATAAAAATAAATCCGACAAAAACCCCTTGACTAAAGTGAAGAAAAAAGCAATAGGGATCGGGGTAAACGGATCCATTTATCTACGATCGATCAAATTATATTTCTTCGATACACCATTGTCAATATAAATGGAATGTTGAGAAAACAAATTAATAAGGAAATCAAATAAAGACTTGTGTTGGATTGGCACAACATAAAAAAGAAATTTAGATGAAAAATAAAGACGAGGTGAGGTGGAGAAAAAATATCGGATTTATTCAATCAATAGAGGCCCAATAAACAAGATTTACTACTTATTTGTTGGCGGATTCCCCTACAAAAAGAAAAAAAAAAATGAAGATATTCAAGATGAAGTATGAATAGAACAAGAAAAGGGCAACTTGTGGGTAAATAATTACAAAAAAATAGATACTAGTTAACCCCCCTTTTTTATTCATTCATTTTGTTTTTTCCTTTAATTAACTCGAAGTTCTTTCTTGAAATAATTCTGCCTTCCTTAAAATATCATGAACAGTTCCTGTAGGTTGAGCGCCTTTTTCAAGGAAGTATAGAATAGCGGGAACATTTAAATAAGTTTGATTCTGTATCGGATCGTAAAAACCTACTTTTCGAAGATCTCTTCCTTCTCTTCGGGATCGAACATCAATTGCAACGATTCGATAGATCGCTCATTGGGATAGATATAAATAAATAATGCCCCCCCTAGAAACGTATAGGAGGTTTTCTCCTCATACGGCTCGAGAAAAAATGATTCTAATTTCTGTGTATAATAGCAAATGGATACATAAGAGCATGAATTAGACTATGATTTTAGTTATTTTTTTGTTCTTCACTACACTTACAGAAAAAAAAAAGAAATATCATTTGTACTCATAACTCAAGTTGGATAATTCGTAAAGAATTCAAAGTGAAATCCTCAGAAATTTATTGAGTCGTCTCTAACCTCTTTTGTTTGTATCATCTCGAATCTATTTTTTTCCTCATTCTAATAAAATTATTGAGACAATTGATGAAAATTGCGTTTCCTTGTTCCGGAATCCTGTCTCTTTGTTTTGTGAAATCCTTGGGTTTAGACATTACTTCGGTGATTCTTACTTCTTTCAAAATGGCAGCAACATACCTTTTGTTATTTATTTCTATGGAAAAGAAATATGAAGGATTGATTCCTTTGTAATACACTTTACATCGAAAAAGTTTTCCAAATTCCGACAAATTTGACTTTATTTTGAATTCAAACTTGTTCTAATTTGAACCTTTCAATTTATATATTGATATTGAGGATATACTTACAAAGTTAGTCTCACTTATTCATTGTTACTAACCCTAGATTTTGCCCCCCGATAAATGAATAAAGATTTTTTACTCGAGCTCCATCATGTACTATTTTTATTTACCAACCCAATACAAATTAGGTTCTTAGCAGGAACAGAACAAACTATGTCGAGTCAAGAGCATCTTCATTCCTATAGAAAATGGTGGACGTAAAAATCCACAGTGGATCATGTCCTTCAAGTCGCACGTTGCTTTCTACCACATCGTTTCAAACGAAGTTTTACCATAACATTCCTCTAATTTAGAATTAAATTTTGAACCAGTATGTAATTGATTCAATATGGAATCATGAATAGTTATTGGCTCAACCGATAGATAATAATCTATACTTTCTATCTTTCTCTCTACGTATAAATATTTATATAAATATTTATACGTAGAGAGAAAGGGGTTCATTTATTTAACCTAACCCCCTATTCTATCATACATATGAATGAAACAGATTTCTAAAAAGGACAAATAAACGAGTTTACTTAAATATTATTTGATTTCCATTTTCAACAGATTATTTGAGATGGGCAATTAGGAAAGGACCCCTTTTCCCGAACAAATAAATTCTAAATCTCAAAAGAACGTGGATTTCCAATCACGTAACAAAATAAGTTATTAACCAAATATAAGCTATTCTGATGACTCAAAAAGGTCGGAAGTTTCTATATAATATCGATTTCCCATACTTCTTCGAGTATCAAGGTTTATTTTATATTATATGAAGTAAAAAATAAATAAGATCTGGATCAATTTGTTTTTCCTATTTGTTCTTTCTCGGCTTTAGAAGTTTTAAGACGAACGATAAAATTAGTATCAAAAACTACGTACTCTTTAGTTTCCACATTTTATGTGGAATTGAGATACGCCCTTTATTTTCTTTAGACTTTCTTTGGGGAAAGGAATAAAGAGCCCTTTCTTTCACATTTCGATTATGAACGCATCGCGTGAGAATTCACATTTCATGAATATGGAACATAGGTTTTCTTATGAAAGAAAAGATAGAATTCTCCGAATTATTCCTAGAATCAAAAACAAAGGATTGGATCACATTGTATCCAACATTAAACAGAAAGTTGTTAAAGAGAAGAATCTTTTGTTTCTGATAGAGACAATCTGGGACGGAAGGATTCGAACCTCCGAGTAACGGGACCAAAACCCATTGCCTTACCGCTTGGCCACGCCCCATTTCGATTTATATTCGACACTAATAAACACTAATATTAGTATTGGTTATTCGTCAATACAAACCAAAATATGAAATATTTTGTTGCTAGGATTCAACACATAGAAATATGAAAAAAAATTATTGATCATTACATAGAATTCAATTAAGATATTGTATGAAACTATAATTCCTTGTATTCTCGTTTGAGAATGAAAGGAAGGATTTTGGATTGGGGAGAGTTCGAAGAAAAGGAAGGACTTTTTTACCTGCCTTTTTTTTTTACAGTTTTCCTTCATAAAAATAACTCAATCAAAATCCAATTTTCTAATCTACAAGAACGAAATGTTTGTTATGCTTAATATCTTTAGTTTCATCTCTATCTGTTTTAATTTTACCTTTGATTTGAATAGTTTTTTCTTTGCCAAATTGCCTGAGGCTTATGCCTTTTTCAATCCAATCGTAGACATTATGCCTGTCATACCTTTATTCTTTTTTCTCTTAGCCTTTGTTTGGCAAGCTGCTGTAAGTTTTCGATGAAATATTTCATATTCCGCGAAATTCAGTATTTATTCGAAAAAAAATGGATAAGATCAGAGAAATCTTACATTTTGAACCCTCGATTCAAAAATAGAAATTCTTATATATTGAATAACCTAACCGCGATGAGAAATTTTGATCCACTTATTTCCTCGTTCTGACCTTCCAGTGAACAAGGACTTTATAAGGACTTTATAAAGTCCCCCACAATACCAAATAATGGATGTGGCAAAAAATTTTTTGTAATGAAGGAATTAGATCCTTCTTTCTTATTACAAATAAATTCGTGAAAATCCCCCCCCTTTTTTTTTCATTTTGGGGGTGTCATGCCAAAATAGTGTATGTAATAAATAAAGGTAATCCATTTCCTAAAAAAAAAAAAGATCTTGGAGATTGTGCAATGCTTACTCTCAAACTCTTTGTTTACACAGTAGTAATATTTTTTGTTTCTCTCTTCATCTTTGGATTCTTATCTAACGATCCGGGACGTAATCCTGGACGTGAGGAATAAAAAAAAATATTTTTCGTTTTTCTTTACTTTCTTTCTTAGTTTTTTTTATGTATGGAATTTATCTATGATGAAAAAGGAAAAGGATTGACATTTTTTCAAATTAGAAAGTCTGAAGTGATCAGAGGGAGCGGAGAGAGAGGGATTCGAACCCTCGGTACGAATAATTCGTACAACAGATTAGCAATCTGCCGCTTTAGTCCACTCAGCCATCTCTCCCAATTGAAAATTGAAATTTTTTGTGTAATGTAACACGTGAAGTAAAGGTTGATAAAAACTCTTGTTTTCCTTCTTTATTATAATGATATAATAACATAATGATAACAATATATTCGAAATGGATAACATCTTAGATAAGATATTTACGAATTTGATCAGTAATTCCATTTCGATAATGATTCGAAACAGATACTTACCAATGGAATAGATATAGAAAAAATACCTTACTTCACTTCTTTGATTTTGTAAGAAAGGCTCATTACCCCGGCCTGGTTAAGTAAAGTACTGGCCGGGCCATTACATCACTTCTTTTGTTCTAATGAATTATTCATAGATCAAACGATTTCATTATGTAGGATTTGATATAAAATGAAAAATACTTGTTATTGAAACAAGAACAGGGGCAATTTCCATTCCTGTGATAGAAGTGCTATTTCTTAGTATTATTAATACTATAGTATGGTATAGTTATAATATAACTCATTTACTTGTTCAAGGGACAGGCTTTATTTGAATACTTGAGATCCAATTGACCCGAATTCATAAGATCTGATCTGTCAGTTGAAAGGAAAGTTGAAAAAGAAAGGTGGAATTTCTCATTTTGACGGTCCAGCTTTAATAACTCCTTTGATCCGAGACTGTTAGTAATGACTTCCCGCAAAGGAAAGGAAAAGCATATATATAATCGAACTTTCTTTTTATGTTTTTTATGTTATTTAAATAAGCTTTCCGCTCTTACCCCATTTTTTCAAGTCCCCAGTGGGACGAAGTGTCAACGCTATCATTTCTTTGATGCTATCTTTATAGTGTCTCATTCCTTTGTTCGACAAATGATCCATTCATATACAATAATGAATATGTAGCGGGTATAGTTTAGTGGTAAAAGTGCGATTCGTTCTATTAACAACTTAAATAGTTAAGGGGTCTTTCGGTTTTTTCATATTCCGATCAAAAACTTTATTTCTTAAAAAGGATTAATCCTTTTACCCTCAACAGCATATTTGATTTGAGGAATCATATACATTCTCGCGATTTGTATCCAAAGGTCAATTCGAAATTGAATAAAAAAAAAATGGGATTATGGGGTCGCGAAGCAAAATTTTTTTTATTGGATCAAATCTTCCAATTCAATGAGTATGAGTAAAGGATCTATGGATGAAGATACAAAAATCTATTTCCAATCGTAACTAGATCTTTAATTTTTGTGTTGTAAAGAAAACATTGAAGCAAAATAGCTAGAAAACGATGGTTTTGGTTTACTAGAACGATCGGCATATTGTTTCAGCTCGGTGGAAACAAAATTCTTTTCCTCAGGATCCCGCGAGTGGAAATAGGGGACGAAGTAACTAGACTAAACAGATTTGGTATAATCCTCCCTCTAGAGGGATCATCTAGAAAGCGAGTAGCTTTGTATGCATTCAAGCCGACATAGATGTTATGGATCTCATTTTTTCTCTGGGAATACATCGACTTTCCATAAAGGAGCCGAATGAAAGCAAAATTTCATGTTCGGTTTTGAATTAGAGACGTTAAAAATGATCAATCAACGTCGACTATAACCCCTAGCCTTCCAAGCTAACGATGCGGGTTCGATTCCCGCTACCCGCTCTATATTCCTTATTCTACATGCATTATCCATTTTTATATGCATCCTTAATTTTATTACCTAATTAATTTTCCGTGTAATCTTTTTTTTAAGAGAAAGGAAGAATTTGAAAAAATAAAATAGGAATGAAAAGCGTCCATTGTCTAATGGATAGGACAGAGGTCTTCTAAACCTTTGGTATAGGTTCAAATCCTATTGGACGCAATTTTTTTCCATATATTTTTTTTGAATGTCTATCCCAAGAAATCTTTTTTGAATGATTCGAATAAGAAATATTTCTCTCTCAATGATTACTCTTGTACTAAGAAAAAGAATGAGAAATTTATGCTTGTTCTTCAAGTAGAAACAGTTCGATCTGTTCCTGAATAGCTTCCTTCAAAAGGGTTTCCGCTTGCTCGGTAAA